AATGAATTGCCTGAAAAAGGGTTACCTTGATAGGGTAAATAATGTAAAATTTAAATTTACATTCATTATATTTAATAGAATTAAACTATTTCTAAAAGTATCAAAAACTTTTGAGCATCATACACCTAAAATATATATATTTTATTAAATAAAAAGATAAGCTAATTAAGCTATTGGGTTCATACCCCATTTATAAAGGTTATAATCCTTTTCTTTTTAATTTTATTTATAAAGGTTATAATCCTTTTCTTTTTAATTTTTAATAATTCATCTAAAATTATATTTTTATTAATTTTAATAATAGGAACTATTATTTCTATTTCAACTAATTCTTGATTAAGAACTTGAATAGGATTAGAAATTAATTTATTATCTTTTATCCCCCTAATAAGAGATGGTAAATTAATATCTACTGAATCTTCATTGAAATATTTTTTAATTCAAGCATTAGCTTCTTCTATATTTTTATTTTCAATTATTTTATTTTTATTAAATTCTAATGAAATTATAAATTATTTTATAGAAATAATAATTTTTTCTTCTTTAATTTTAAAAGTAGGATCAGCTCCATTTCATTTTTGGTTTCCAAATGTTATAGAAGGTTTATCATGAATAAATGCATTAATTTTAATAACTTGACAAAAAATTGCTCCTTTAATGTTAATTTCTTATATTATTAATAAACCATTAATTATTATAAGAATTATTTTTTCAACATTAATTGGAGCTTTAGGAGGATTAAATCAGACTTCTTTACAAAAATTAATATCTTATTCTTCTATTAATCATTTAGGTTGAATATTAATAGCTTTATATGGAGGAAATATTTTATGATTAATTTATTTTTTATTTTATTCTTTTTTATCTTTTAGAATAGTCTTTTTTTTTTATATATTTAAAATTTCACATATTAATCAATTATTTTCTTTATTTTTTTATTCAAAAATTTTAAAATTCTTTTTTTTTTTTAATTTATTATCTTTAGGAGGTTTACCACCATTTTTAGGATTTTTACCAAAATGAATAGTTATTCAAATATTATCAATTAATAATCAATTATTTTTGTTAACATTTATATTAATAATAACATTAATTACATTGTATTTTTATATTCGTTTAACTTATAGAGCATTTATATTAAATTATTATGAAATTAATTGAATAAATTATTGTTTATATAAAAATTCTAAAATAATAATATTTATAAATATTTCTTTTATTTCTTCATTTGGATTATTTATTATTTCTTCTTTATATTTTTTATTTTAAAGGCTTTAAGTTAAAAAAACTATTAACCTTCAAAGCTAAAAATATAAGAATAATCTTTTAAGTCTTAATAATTTAATTTTTAAGTTTTAGTAATTTTTACACCTTTAGAATTGCAGTCTAATATCATTTTTTTGACTATAAAACTAATTTTGATTAAAGAGAAAAATCTCATAAATAAATTTACAATTTATTGCCTATATTTCAGCCATTTAATCGCAACAATGGTTATTTTCTACAAATCATAAAGATATTGGAACTTTATATTTTATTTTTGGAGCGTGATCAGGAATAATTGGAACTTCTTTAAGAATTTTAATTCGTACTGAATTAGGTCATCCTGGATCTTTAATTGGAAATGATCAAATTTATAACGTAATTGTTACAGCTCATGCTTTTGTAATAATTTTTTTTATAGTGATACCTATTATAATTGGAGGATTTGGAAATTGATTGGTTCCATTAATATTAGGAGCTCCAGATATAGCTTTTCCACGAATAAATAATATAAGTTTTTGATTACTTCCCCCTGCTTTAATTCTTTTATCTTCGAGAGGAATAATAGATAATGGAGCTGGTACTGGTTGAACTGTTTACCCTCCTTTGTCTTCTATTATTTCTCATGATGGATCTTCTGTAGATTTAGCAATTTTTTCTCTTCATTTAGCAGGAATTTCTTCTATTTTAGGTGCAGTAAATTTTATTACTACAGTAATTAATATACGATCAACAGGAATTACATTTGATCGAATACCTTTATTTGTTTGATCTGTTGTAATTACAGCTTTATTATTATTATTATCTTTACCAGTTTTAGCAGGAGCAATTACTATATTATTAACAGATCGAAATTTAAATACTTCTTTTTTTGATCCTGCTGGAGGAGGTGACCCTATTTTATATCAACATTTATTTTGATTTTTTGGTCATCCTGAAGTTTATATTTTAATTTTACCAGGATTTGGTATAATTTCTCATATTATTAGTCAAGAATCAAGTAAAAAAAATACATTTGGTTCTTTAGGAATAATTTATGCAATATTAACAATTGGGTTATTAGGATTTATTGTATGAGCTCATCATATATTTACAGTAGGTATAGATGTAGATACTCGTGCTTATTTTACTTCTGCAACAATAATTATTGCTGTTCCAACAGGAATTAAAATTTTTAGTTGATTAGCAACTTTATATGGAACACAACTTAACTATTCTCCTGCAATTTTATGATCTTTAGGGTTTGTATTTTTATTTACTGTTGGAGGATTAACAGGTGTTATATTAGCAAATTCTTCTGTTGATATTATTCTTCATGATACTTATTATGTAGTAGCTCATTTTCATTATGTTTTATCTATAGGAGCAGTATTTGCTATTAAGGCAGGATTTGTTCATTGATACCCTTTATTTACTGGATTAAATTTAAATAATAAAATATTAAAAAGTCAATTTATTATTATATTTATTGGTGTAAATTTAACATTTTTTCCTCAACATTTTTTAGGTTTAGCAGGTATACCTCGACGTTATTCTGATTATCCAGATGCTTATTTAACATGAAATGTAATTTCTACTATTGGATCTACAATTTCTTTATTAGGAATTTTATATTTTTTTTTTATTATTTGGGAAAGAATAATAGTTCAACGTCAAGTTTTATACACTATACAATTAAATTCATCAATTGAATGATATCAAAATACTCCACCAGCTGAACATAGTTATTCAGAATTACCTTTGTTAACTAATTTCTAATATGGCAGATTAGTGCAATGAATTTAAGCTTCATATATAAAGTAATTTACTTTTTTTAGAATAAATAAATGTCAACATGAGCAAATTTATTATTACAAGATAGTTCTTCTCCTTTAATAGAACAATTAATTTTTTTTCATGATCATACAATATTAATTTTAGTAATAATTACAATTTTAGTAGAATATTTAATATTTATATTATTTTTTAATAAGTATATAAATCGATATTTATTACATGGTCAAACTATTGAAATTATTTGAACAATTTTTCCAGCAATTATTTTATTATTTATTGCTTTTCCTTCATTACGTTTACTTTATCTTTTAGATGAAGTTAATGAACCAATAATTACTTTAAAATCAATTGGTCATCAATGATATTGAACTTATGAATATTCAGATTTTTTAAATATGGAATTTGATTCATATATAATTCCAACAAATGAATTATCTAATAATAATTTTCGATTATTAGATGTTGATAATCGAGTAATTATTCCTATAAATTCACAAATTCGAATATTAGTTACATCAGCAGATGTAATTCATTCATGAACAATTCCATCATTAGGAGTAAAAGTTGATGGAACTCCTGGACGACTTAATCAAATTAATTTTTTTATTAATCGTCCAGGATTATTTTTTGGTCAATGTTCAGAAATTTGTGGTGCTAATCATAGTTTTATACCAATTGTAATTGAAAGAATTTCAACTAATTTTTTTATTAAATGAATTATTAAAAATTTTAATTAACTTCATTAAATGACTGAAAGCAAGTATTGGTCTCTTAAACCATTTTATAGTAAATTAGCAATTACTTTTAATGAAAAAAAATTAGTTAAATTTATAACATTAGTTTGTCAAACTAAAATAATCAATTAATTTGATATTTTTTAATCCCTCAAATATCTCCAATTAATTGATTAAGTTTATTTATTATTTTTTCAATAACATTTTTAATATTTAATGTAATAAATTATTATATTTTTATACCAATAATACCTAAATCTAATTTAATTAATAAATCAAAATTAAATAAATCATTAAATTGAAAATGATAAGTAATTTATTTTTAGTATTTAATCCTTCTTCTAGAATTTTTAATTTATCTTTTAATTGATTAAGAACATTTTTAGGAATTTTAATAATTCCTTCAATATATTGATTAATACCTTCTCGATATTATATTTTTTGAAATAGTATTTTATTAACTTTACACAAAGAATTTAAAGTTTTATTGGGACCAATAGGAATAAAGGGGTCTACATTTATTTTTATTTCTTTATTTTCAATAATTTTATTTAATAATTTTATAGGATTATTTCCATATATTTTTACTAGAACTAGTCATTTAGTTTTAACATTAACTTTAGCTATTCCTTTATGATTATGTTTTATATTATATGGATGAATTAATCATACACAGTCTATATTTGCTCATTTAGTTCCTCAAGGAACTCCTGCTATTTTAATACCTTTTATAGTATGTATTGAAACAATTAGTAATGTTATTCGACCTGGTACATTAGCTGTACGATTAACAGCAAATATAATTGCTGGCCATTTATTAATAACTTTATTAGGTAATACAGGTTCATCTATTTCTACAATATTTTTAATAGTATTACTTATTACACAAATTGCTTTATTAATTTTAGAAACAGCTGTATCTTTAATTCAATCTTATGTATTTTCTATTCTTATAATATTATATTCTAGAGAAGTTAATTAATGTCAATACATTCAAATCATCCTTTTCATTTAGTTGATTATAGCCCATGACCATTAACAGCTTCAATTGGTGCTTTAACTTCTGTTTCTGGAATAGTGAAATGATTCCATCAATATAATAATTCATTATTATTATTAGGTAATATTATTATTATTTTAACAATTTATCAATGATGACGAGATGTATCTCGAGAAAGTACTTATCAAGGATTACATACTAGTATTGTAATTACAGGATTACGATGAGGAATAATTTTATTTATTTTATCTGAAATTTTTTTTTTTATTTCTTTTTTTTGAGCTTTTTTTCATAGTAGTTTATCTCCTTCTATTGAATTAGGAGTTGTTTGACCTCCAATAGGAATTACTCCTTTTAACCCTTTTCAAATTCCTTTATTAAATACAATAATTTTATTAACATCTGGTATTACTGTAACTTGAGCTCATCATAGTTTAATAGAAGGAAATCATTCTCAGACTACTCAAGGATTATTTTTTACAGTAATATTAGGAATTTATTTTACTATTTTACAGGCTTATGAATATATTGAAGCTCCATTTACTATTGCAGATTCAGTATTTGGATCTACATTTTTTATAGCAACTGGATTTCATGGAATTCATGTATTAATTGGAACAACATTTTTATTAATTTGTTTTTTTCGTCATCTTAATAATCATTTTTCTAAAAATCATCATTTTGGATTTGAAGCTGCTGCTTGATATTGACATTTTGTTGATATTGTTTGATTATTTCTTTATATTTCAATTTATTGATGAGGAGGATAATTAAATATTATTTATAATCTATTTAATATAAAAAGTATATTTGATTTCCAATCATAAAGTTTATTAATAAATAACATAGATAATTTTATCAATTTTATTTATTAGTATAATTATTTTATTAATTTCAATAATAGTAATATTATTAGCATCAATTTTATCTAAAAAAACTTTTATTGATCGTGAAAAAGCATCTCCTTTTGAATGTGGATTTGATCCAAAATCTTCTTCCCGTATACCCTTTTCTCTTAAATTTTTTTTAATTACAATTATTTTTTTAATTTTTGATGTAGAAATTGCTTTAATTTTACCAATTATTATAATTATTAAATTTTCTAATTTATTAATATGAAGATTTACTTCAATTATTTTTATTTTAATTTTATTAATTGGTTTATATCATGAATGAAATCAAGGAATATTAAATTGATCTACTTAATTGTATAAAAGAAGGGTTGTAGTTAAATTAACATTTAATTTGCATTTAAAAAATATTGAATTTTCAATCTACCTTATAAAAATATGAAGTGATGTATTACAATTAGTTTCGACCTAATTTTAGGTAAATTTACCCTTATTTTATATATTTAATTGAAGCCAAAAAGAGGCTTATCATTGTTAATGATATCAATGAATTTTATATTCCATTTAAAAAGAAGTATGATGTTCAAGTAAAAGCTGCTAACTTTTTTTTTAATGGTTAAATTCCATTTATACTTCTATTTTTATATAGTTTAATTAAAACATTACATTTTCATTGTAAAATTAAAGATTTTTTTTATAAAATTTTTATACAATTTTATATAGTTTAATTAAAACATTTATTCAAAGATTAATATTAATCTCCCTAATATCTTCAATATTATACTCTTTTTATAAGCTATTTGAATAAAAATAAATTAATATAAATAAAATTATCATTCAAAGTACAAAAATTAATATATAAATTTTTAAGTTATTATTTTGAATAAATTGATTAAATTTTGATTTATTAATTAAATTTAAATAAATTTTTTGTCCTCCAAAATATTCTAATCATCCTTGATCAAAAGATTTTAATGTAAATTTTCCAATAATTAATCTATAATTAATAATTCCATATGTAGAAATATAAGGTATAAATCATATCGACCCTAAAAATTTTCTTACATTATAATTATTTATAGATTTATTAAAAAATATAAAACTAATATTAGAAATTATATAACCAAAAAATGCCCCAAAAATACATACTATTAAAGTTAATAATTTTAAATAAATAGGAAGAATAATAACAATTGGAGTTGAAAATATTAATCAATTTAATATTCTACCCCCAAAAATTCTTATAATTAATAATCCTAATATTCTTTTTAATATAACTCATCTTTCATCATTTAATATATTTAATCTAGAAAAATGAGAATTATTTGTTATAGTATAATAAACTAAACGAAATGAATAACAAACAGTTAAACCTGTAGAAAAAAAATATAAAAAAAAAGAAAAAAAATTAATATAAGATAATGAAACTATTTCTAAAATTAAATCTTTTGAATAAAATCCAGCTAAAAAAGGTATACCACATAAAGCTAAATTAGCCACATTAAAACAAGAGGAAGTTAAAGGTATTATTAATATTAAACTACCTATTAATCGAATATCTTGGTTATTATTTATATTATGAATAATAGCTCCAGCACATATAAATAATAATGCTTTAAATAAAGCATGTGTTAATAAATGAAAAAAGGCTAATTTATAATAATTTATTGATAAAATACTTATTATTAATCCTAATTGTCTTAATGTAGATAAAGCAATAATTTTTTTTAAATCAAATTCAAAATTTGCTCCTATACCAGATATAAATATTGTTAATCTTGCTAATAATAATAATAAATTACTTATTCAAGTTGATCTTAATAAAATATTAAATCGAATTAATAAATAAATTCCTGCTGTAACTAAAGTAGAAGAATGTACTAAAGCAGATACAGGAGTAGGAGCAGCTATAGCTGCAGGTAATCAAGAAGAAAATGGAATTTGAGCTCTTTTAGTTATTGCTGCTAATATAATTAATACTCCAATTATTATTATTTCTGTATTATTTTTTATAAATTCTAAATAAAATACATAATTTCAACTACCATAATTTAATATTCATGCAATAGCTAATAATAAAGCAACATCTCCAATTCGATTTGATAAAACTGTTAATATCCCAGCATTATAAGATTTAATATTTTGAAAATAAATTACTAAACAATATGAAATTAATCCTAATCCATCTCATCCTAATAAAATTCTAATTAAATTAGGACTAATAATTAATAATATTATTGAAATAACAAATATTAAGACTAATATAATAAATCGAATAATTTTATAATCTATTTCTATATATTCTTTTCTATAAAAAATTACTAAAGAAGAAATTAATAAAACAAAAGATATAAAAATTAATCTTATTCAATCAAATAATAAAGTTATTACAATATTTATAGAATTAAATGAAATTACTTCTCATTCAATAAATACAGAATAATCATTTATAATAAAAAAAATTCTAAAAAAAAAAATCACAATTCTAAAAAAAAAAAGACTAATAAATCTAATTAAACAAATTGATAAATTTTTCAAATTTAAAAAGAATTATCTTATCATTGATACCACAAATCAATATTTTTATTAAACTATTTAAATTATAATCATAATATACATATATCACTTTTTAAAATTAATAAATTTAAAGGAAATCAATGTAAAAATAAAAGTAAAAATTCACGAATAAATCCTCCTCTAAAAGAATAAATTCCATTAAAAATTTTTCCATGTTGACTATAAGAATATAAATATAAAGTATAAGCAGCTGCAAAAAAAGATAAAAAAGATATACAAATTATAGAAATTCATGACCAACTAATAATACTATTAATTAAATTAATTTCTCCTAATAAATTTAAAGTTGGAGGAACAGCTATATTAGCTGATCTTAATAAAAATCATCATAAAGTTATTGAAGGTATAAAATTTAATAATCCTTTATTAATAAATAATCTTCGTCTTCTTATTCGTTCATAAGAAATATTAGCTAAACAAAATAAACCAGAAGAACATAAACCATGAGCAATTATTAAAGTATATGACCCACAAAATCCAGAATAAGTTAAAGTTATTAAACCTGATAACACAATTCCTATATGAGCTACTGAAGAATAAGCAATTAAAGCTTTTAAATCAGTTTGTCGTAAACAAATTAATCTAACTAAAATTCCCCCAATTAATCTAATTCTAATTCAAATATAATTAAATTTTAAACCTATTAATTGTAAACAAGAAAAAATTCGTAAAAGTCCATATCCTCCTAATTTTAATATAATCCCAGCTAAAATTATTGATCCAGAAATAGGAGCTTCTACATGAGCTTTAGGTAATCATAAATGAACTAAAAATATAGGTATTTTAACTAAAAAAGCTATAATTAAAGAAAAATATAAAATTTCTATTTCAAAATAATAATTATTTAATAAATAAAAATTTATTGTACCTGTATTTTTATATAAATAAAAAATACCAATTAACATAGGTAAAGATACTAATAAAGTATAAAATAATAAATAAATACCAGCTTGTAATCGTTCAGGTTGATAACCTCATCCTAAAATTAAAAATAAAGTAGGAATTAATCTACTTTCAAAAAATAAATAAAATATAAATAAATTTATTCTTCTAAAAGTTAATACTAACATAGTTAATAATAAAATAATATTAATTAAAAATAAATTAATATAATTATTATATTTAAAAATTGATTCACTAGCTATTAATATTAAAGAAATAATTCATAAAGTTAATAAAATTAAACCATAAGAAATTATATCACATCCAAATAAATATGAAATATTCATAAAATAATTTCTATATATATTTATTAAAATAAAAATAAAAGTTAATAAAAATAAAAAATTTTGAACCATTCAATAAAAATTTATTAAAAAACATAAAGGAAATATAAAAAAAATTATAAAAAAAATTTTTAACATTGTAAAATATTAAATCTTTGAAAATAATCATTACCATGAGTACGAATTATTGAAACTAAAATTGAAAGTCCTAAAACTCCTTCACAAACTCTAAAAATTAAAAAAATTATACAAAAAAAATTATTAAAATTAAATATATTTAAATAAATAAATAATAATAAAAATAATCTTAAAACAATATATTCTAATCTTAATAACATAGTTAATAAATGTTTACGATTAGATACAAAAATAAATACTCCTATAAAAAATAAAATACTTGATATTATTCAATTTAAAATTATTGACATTAGTTTTAATAGTTTAATAAAAACATTGGTCTTGTAAATCAATAATAAGAAATAATTCTTTTAAAACTTCAAGAAAAAAGAAATTCTTTATCATTAATTCCCAAAATTAATATTTTAATTAAACTATTTCTTGATATTATACAATGAATTTTATTTTCTTTAATATTTACATTTAATTTCATTTTTATATTTATAAAACATCCTTTGACTATAGGAATAATATTATTAATTCAAACTATATTAATTTGTATAATAACTGGATTAATTACAAAAACATTTTGATTTTCTTATATTTTATTTTTAGTATTTATTGGAGGTATATTAGTATTATTTATTTATATTACTTCATTAGCATCAAATGAAATATTTTCTTTATCTATAAAATTAATAATTATTTCAATTATAATATTTATTATTTTTACAATTTATTTAATTTTTTTTAATAAAAATTTTTTACAATATAAAAATTTAGAAATTTCTTCAATTACTAATTTAAATTCTTTTTTTATAGAAAATTCCTTAAGTGTTAATAAGTTATATAATTATCCAACAAATATATTAACAATTTTATTAATAAATTATTTATTAATTACATTAATTGCTGTAATTAAAATTACTAAATTATTTAAAGGACCTTTACGAACTATATAATTACTAATGAATAAATCATTAATAACTAAACATCCAATTTTAAAAATTATTAATTCTTCATTAATTGATTTACCAGCTCCTATTAATATTTCTTCTTGATGAAATTTTGGTTCTTTATTATTTTTATGTTTAATAATTCAAATTTTAACAGGATTATTTTTAGCAATACATTATACAGCAGATATAAATTTAGCTTTTAATAGAGTAAATCATATTTGTCGAGATGTTAATTATGGATGATTATTACGAACAGTACATGCTAATGGTGCTTCTTTTTTTTTTTTTTGTATTTATTTACATATTGGACGTGGAATTTATTATGGATCTTATTTATTCACCCCTACTTGACTAGTAGGAGTAATTATTTTATTTTTAGTAATAGGAACAGCTTTTATAGGATATGTTTTACCATGAGGGCAAATGTCTTTTTGAGGAGCTACAGTAATTACTAATTTATTATCTGCTATTCCTTATTTAGGTACTGATTTAGTTCAATGAGTATGAGGAGGATTTGCTGTTGATAATGCAACTTTAATACGATTTTTTACTTTTCATTTTATTCTTCCATTTATTGTTTTAGCTTTTACAATAATTCATATTTTATTTTTACATGAAACAGGTTCAAATAATCCAATAGGAATAAATTCTAATATTGATAAAATTCCTTTTCATCCATATTTTACTTATAAAGATATTGTTGGATTTATTATTATAATTATTTTATTAATAATATTAGTTTTAATAAATCCTTATTTATTAGGAGATCCAGATAATTTTATTCCTGCTAATCCATTAATTACTCCAATTCATATTCAACCTGAATGATATTTTTTATTTGCTTATGCTATTTTACGATCCATTCCTAATAAATTAGGAGGAGTTATTGCTTTAGTAATTTCAATTGCAATTTTAATAATTTTACCTTTTTATTATTTAAGAAAATTTCAAGGAATTCAATTTTATCCTATTAATAAAATTTTATTTTGAATAATAGTTATTACAGTAATTTTATTAACATGAATTGGAGCTCGTCCAGTAGAAACTCCATATATTTTAATTGGACAAATTTTAACTGTAATTTATTTTTTATACTATTTATTTAATCCTTTAATTACTAAATGATGAGATAATTTATTAAATTAAAAAAAATTAAGTTAATGAGCTTGAATAAGCATATATTTTGAACATATAAGATAGAAATTAAATTTTCTATTAACTTAAATTTTTACTAAATTTAATTAACTAAATTAAAAAAATTTTAATTCCAATAAAAAATATTAAAAAATTTAAAGAAAAAGGTAAAAATCTTTTTCAAGCTAAATATATTAATTTATCATAACGAAAACGAGGTAAAGTTCCACGTACTCAAATAAATATAAAAGAAATAAATGTTAATTTTAAAAAAAAAAAGACTCTAAAAATATCATTTCCTAAAAAAATTATACAAAATAATATTCTTATAAATAAAATTCTAGAATATTCAGCTAAAAAAATTAAAGCAAATCCTCCTCTTCTATATTCTACATTAAATCCAGAAACCAACTCTGATTCCCCTTCAGCAAAATCAAAAGGAGTACGATTAGTTTCAGCTAATGAAATTCTAAATCAAACAAATGCTAAAGGAAATAAAATAAATAAAAATCAAATAAATAATTGATATTTATAAAATATTAATATATTATATCTTCCAATTAAAAAAATAAAACTTAATAAAATTAAAGCTATTCTTACTTCATAAGAAATAGTTTGAGCAATAGCTCGTAAACTTCCTAATAAAGCATAATTAGAATTAGAAGATCAACCAGCAATTATTACAGTATAAACTCCTAATCTAATACAACATAAAAAAAATAAAATACCTAAATTAAAAGAAAATAATTTAACAAATATTGGTATACATATTCATACTAATAAAGATAAAAATAAAGAAAAAATTGGAGAAAAATAATAAGATATGTAATTAGATAATAAAGGATAAGTTTGTTCTTTTGTAAATAATTTAATTGATTCACAAAAAGGCTGAGGAATTCCTATAATTCCAACTTTATTTGGACCTTTACGAATTTGAATATACCCTAATACTTTTCGTTCTAAAAGAGTTAAAAAAGCTACTCTTACTATTACAAAAATTACTAATAATAAACTTCTTACTATAAATAATAAATTTTCAATAAAATACAAGTACTATTTGTAATTTAAATTACATAAATAAATTCTAAATTTAATGCACTAATCTGCCAAAATAGTATTATATTAAATTAATTATATTCAATTAAATAAATAATAATTTATTAAATATTAAGTCCTTTCGTACTAAAATATTTTTACTTTTTAAAGATAGAAACCAACCTGGCTTACACCGGTTTGAACTCAAATCATGTAAGAAATTAAAAGTCGAACAGACTTATTATTTAAACTGCTGCACCTAAAAATATATCTTAATTCAACATCGAGGTCGCAATATTTTTTATTAATATGAACTTTCCAAAAAAATTACGCTGTTATCCCTAAAGTAACTTAAATTTTTAATCATTAATAATGGATCAATTATTCATAAATTAATGTAAAAAAAAATATTAAAAGTTTTTTAAATTTTAATATCACCCCAATAAAATATTTAATTTTAAAATAATTAAAAATTTATATAAATTTATTATAAAATTAAATATAAAGATTTATAGGGTCTTCTCGTCTTTTAAAATTATTTTAGATTTTTAACTAAAAAATAAAATTTTAATAAAATTTTTTATGAAACAGTTAATTTTTCGTCCAACCATTCATTCCAGCTTTCAATTAAAAAACTAATGATTATGCTACCTTTGCACAGTTAAAATACTGCGGCCATTTAAATTTCAGTGGGCAGGTTAGACTTTTTATAAATAAAAAAAAGACATGTTTTTGTTAAACAGGCGAATATTAATTTTGCCGAATTCTTTATAAAAACTTTTCATTTTAAATTTATTATTATAATAAATTATACTAATTTTATCATTTTTTTTTTATTTTTATTATTAAAATAAATATTTTAATAAATATTTAAAATTAAATTAAATAATATATATTATAAAATAAATTATAACATTTTTATTAATAATAACTATTTCTAAATTTATATTTATTAATATAATTTAATAATTTTTAAAAATTTATTTTATAGCTTATCCCATAAAATATTAAAATTAAATAATTATTTAATTTAGTTATTAAATTAAATAATATAAAATTTATAAATTAAATTTATTTCTTAAAAAACTAGATACCTTTAAAAACGAATAACATTTCATTTCTAATATATTATTAAAAATATTTTTATCACAATAACTTTTATAATATATTAAATCTTTTAAAATCGAGAAAATTATTTTTATAATTTTTAATTAATAAACCCTGATACACAAGGTACAATAAATTAAATTATCTTTTTAAACAAAAATTTTTAAAATTATTTCAATTTTCTTTTACAATACTAATATACTATTATTAAATTTATTTTTTCTTTAAAAAATACTAAAAATATTATTATAATAATTATTTTTAATAATTTATTTTATAAATAAAAAAATAATTAATAAATAATTATTAAATCAATTTATATTGATTTGCACAAAAATCTTTTCAATGTAAATGAAATACTTTACTTAATAAGATTTAAATTGCATTCTAGATACACTTTCCAGTACATCTACTATGTTACGACTTATTTTATCTTAATAATAAAAGTGACGGGCAATATGTGCATATTTTAGAGCTAAAATCAAATAATTTTTCTTTAAAATTTTACTATCAAATCCACTTTCAATAAATATTTCAAATTTATATTCATCATAAATAATTTTATTGTAACTCATTTATACTTTAATATAAGCTACACCTTGATCTGATATATTTTTTAATATAAAATTTTGAAAATTAATATTCTTATAAAATATTCTAATAACGACGGTATATAAACTGATAACAAATTAAAGTTAGGTTTACCGTGGAGTATCGATTATATAACAAGTTCCTCTGAATAGACTAAAATACTGCCAAATTTTTTAAGTTTCAAGAAAATAACTATTACTACCTTAATTTTTATATTTACATTTTAAATAATAGGGTATCTAATCCTAGTTTATAATTAAAATTTATTAGTTTCAATATTATTTATTAAAAATTTATAAATTTAAAATTTCACTTAATAAATTTATTCTTATTTAATTTATTTAATAAAAATTTAACTTAAATTATAAAAATTTTAATTGTATCATTAGTTTAACCGCGACTGCTGGCACAAATTTAGTCAATACTATTTAATATTACTATTTCTAAATTTCTTTAATTAATAATATTAATTATTGCGAATTTCAAATATAATAATTTTTAAAATAATTATATATTATACAAAAATTTGCATATAAATTAAATTAATAATAAAATTTTAAGCTAAAATAAAACTTTATAAATATAAAAAAATATTAATTATAATAATTAATTTATATATAATTATTATAATAATAACTAAAAAAAAAAGAAATTCCTTCCCATATAAAAATTTACTTAATAAATTTTAAAAAAATTAAATTAAAATTGATTATTAAAATAAAATTTAATTAGATTATAAATTTAAATTAATTAAATAAAAATCCCCTAAATAATTATTTAATTAATAAAATATAATAAAATAATAAATTTTATAATATTAATTTATAATATATATATATATATATATATATATATATGACTGACTGGGTAATCATCGCCCAGCCCAAACCGCTGAAGCTAGAGTCGTGAAATTTTGTACGTAGTTTCCCCTCACCATGTCTGAGTCCACTAAGAACGGATTTTTGGAAATTCAAATCCTAAGGGGGAAGGTAAAAACGGGAAAAATCGGTAATCTTATATCTCGAGAACCAATTCAGCTAGCGCAAATTCCAAACAGATTCTGAATGTGCTCAAAAAATAAGCGGACAGGTCTCAGGTACTTTTTTGATATTTTTGATTTTAAGGGAAAAAAGGGATAAAAATTAATTTTTAAAAAAAAAAAAAAAAAAAAAAAAAAAAAAATTCTAAAAAAAAAAATCTTTTTTTATTATAAAATTAAATAATTATATAATTTTTTTTTAGAATTTTTCAAAATTTACAATTTTATAAATATTGGAAATAATTATAATTTTTTTAGTTATTTAAATTAAAATTTATAAGATTTATATTTTTAATTTTTATTTTAATATTTATTATAGAATAAAAAAAAAATTTTTCAAATTTTAAAAATTTTTCATGAAAAGTGGTTCTTTTTTAAAATTTTAATAAAATACTGATAAATTTTATTCAAATTTTAACAATAAATTCTAAT